GAAGTGAAAAATTATGGCAAGAAAAAGTTTGATTCAACGTGAGAAGAAGAGGCAAAAATTGGAACAAAAATATCATTTGATTCGCCGATCCTCAAAAAAAGAAATAAACAAAGTTCTGTCCTTGAGTGAGAAATGGGAAATTCATGGAAAGTTACAATCCTCACCGCGAAATAGTGCACCGACACGTCTTCATCGACGTTGTTTTTCGACTGGAAGACCGCGAGCTAACTATCGAGACTTTAGACTATCTGGACACATACTTCGTGAAATGGTTCATGCATGTTTGTTACCGGGAGCAACAAGATCAAGTTGGTAAGGATTAAAAATTTTCCTCAATTTTTCTAGTCATTTTTATGATCATCGATCCTCGAGGGGTCCCTTTACCATTCTGTATAAATGCGCTATTCTATTTGTACAGATATGGTAGGGGGGCACATTCAATCCTTGTTTGTCCATTAGATTAGTTCCGAGTTTTTCGCGTCATCACGCGGGGTAGAGCAGTTTGGTAGCTCGCAAGGCTCATAACCTTGAAGTCATGGGTTCAAATCCCGTCTCCGCAACATTTTTTTTCTACAAAAAAAATTCGAGTTGTCCCTGTTAACTAGTAATTACGTAATAAATTACTCTTTTTCTCAATGGGATCAAAGAAAGGAAGATAGGGTATAGTCTACCTATCCTATACATGCTCTACTATACATGGGCAACTATACGGAATAGTTTAACCTATTAAATAAATAAAAATAAATTACCTTGGGCGGATAGCGGGAATCGAACCCGCGTCTTCTCCTTGGCAAAGAGAAATTTTACCATTCGACTATATCCGCATTTTTTTCGTTCTTCATAGACAATGTCTCGATCACATTTGTGAACAGCTATGCTAGATATTTTTTTCAGGATGATTCTTATTATTTTCATATTTTTAATTTAATTATTGAATAATATAAATAGAAATATTCTAAAAAAAAATATATTATATAAAAATATCTGCCCCCCCCCAAAAAAAAACCCCAAAAATTCTACTAATAAAAAATTATACTACTAAATTTAAGTAGTAATATATAAATTTAAGTAGTAATATACTTATACTTAAATCTTAATTAAATCTTAATATTACTAAGATTAATTAACATTCCTATATTTATATATTATACCAGAAATCTTTTATATTTCTATATTAAATAATACTAAATATTATTCTATTTATTATTTCGTTTATTTATTTTATTAGTTAATTTATTTTTTTTTAATATTTTAATATTTTAATATATAGAATTATTCTATATATTAATATTCTCTAATTATATTAATATTAATATTTAATATTATTTACTATTAATATTTACTTACTATAATTAGTATTTATTATTATTATATAAATAAAAATAAATATTTCTAATATATTTTATATTTCTAATATTTATAGAAAATAAATACAGAAATAGATTATTATTTCGAAATAATTCTTATATCAATTCTAATATTCTTATATAAATTCTAAATAAAAAATAGAAAATAAATTCGAAAATAAATATAGAAATAGACAATTTTCTATAATTTCTAGAAATAAACTATATTCTATAATAAATAAAAATAGATATGATAATTATATACTTATTATAAGTATTAGTTATACTTATTAGTTATACTTAGTAGAATTCTCGAATTTTCTATTTATATACTCTAATTTATAAAATTTCTATTTCTAAAATTCTATATATTTTTTTGTATCGAAAATAGAGAATTCTATGTAATAAAATTCTATGTAATTCTATATCTATATATAGAATATTAATTTCGATGGAATTTCTAAAAAATATATAGAATTTATTTTATCTAATTTCTAGAATTTATTCTATATCTATATCTATATAAGTTGATAATTTCAAATATTATTTCGAAAATTATATAAAATATTTTATTTTATATTTTATAATATAAGTATAAGATTTTATCTTTCTATACATTTTCTAGTTCGAATTACTAATAGATTCGAATTAATAGATTCATTTAGAATTATCATGTCGAATTCTAATATAATAATTAATAGAATAATTAATAGAATAATTAAAATAATTATTAATTTTTTTTATCCGATTAGACTTCATTTCACAGTTAATTCCATTTACAAATTCCAAAAAAGTTTGACCCCTCCCTCGAATTTTTTGTTTTCTTTATTTGTATTTTGCATTTTGGTAATTTCGATTTATATTCAATTTGAATATCTTTCGCAATCTGAAAGAGTTCAGGGGAGGGGTCATTTTCATTTTTGTATCTAGAACAAAAAATTTCAAGAGATGAGAGAATTAAGGATACCTACTAGGAAGACTAATCCAATCCATAATGATGTACCGGAAAATACAACATTTTTGTTACTCGACCAACCATCAGGAGAAGAAAAAACAACGGGTACACTAATCAGTAAGATTGATGAAGTAGCAATTAATGCAAAAACAGCCAGTTGGAAAGCAATAGTCATGTTTCTAATCCTCCAAGCTACCAA